ATTTTAGGGGGTGGACGTGCTATTTGTTTACATCCATTAGTTCGTAAAGGATTCAATGCAGACTTTGATGGGGATCAAATGGCTGTTCATGTACCTTTATCTTTGGAAGCGCAAGCGGAGGCTCGTTTACTTATGTTTTCTCATATGAATCTCTTTTCTCCGGCTATTGGAGATCCCATTTCGGTACCAACCCAAGATATGCTTATTGGACTCTATGTATTAACGATCGGGAATCGTCGAGGTATTTGTGCAAATAGGTATAATCCATGGAATCGCATAAACTATCAAAATGAAACAGTTAATGATTATAAGTATAAATATACTACGAAAGAGAAAGAGCCCTATTTTTGTAGTTCCTATGATGTACTTATAGTTTATCAGCAGAAACGAATCAATTTAGATAGTCCTTTGTGGCTTCGGTGGCGACTAGATCAACGTGTCATTGCCTCAAGAGAAGTTCCTGTCGAAGTTCAATATGAATCTTTGGGTACCTATCATGAAATTTATGGGCACTATCTAATAGTAAGACATATAAAAAAACAAACCCTTTGTATATACACCCGAACCACTGTTGGTCATATTTCTTTTTCTCGAGAAATAGAAGAAGCCATACAGGGGTTTTGTCAGGCCTACTCATACGGTACCTAAGCTAAGGAATTATGTAATACCGCGGGAATTTTGATCTCTCCGGTTCAACTGGAATCATAATTCCTTAATTTCTACATGAATCGAGATCCAGTAAAGGAGGTCTTCGAATCACTGACTCAAACCCATTGGCGAATCCTACTCAGCGCAATAGAGAAGTACTTATGGCAGAATGGGCTGATCTGTTCTTTTACAATAAAGCGATAGATGGGTCTGCCATGAAACGACTTATTAGCAGATTAATAGATCACTTCGGAATGGCATATACATCGCACACCCTGGATCAAGTAAAGACTCTGGGTTTCCAGCAAGCCACTGCTACATCCATTTCATTAGGAATTGATGATCTTTTAACAGTACCTTCTAAGGGGTGGCTAGTCCAAGATGCTGAACAACAAAGTTTCATTTTAGAAAAGCACCATCATTATGGGAATGTACACACAGTAGAAAAATTACGCCAATCCATTGAGATATGGTATGCTACAAGTGAATATTTGAGACAAGAAATGCATCCTAATTTTAGGATGACTGATCCTTCTAATTCAGTCCATATAATGTCCTTTTCGGGAGCTAGAGGAAATGCATCTCAGGTACACCAATTAGTAGGTATGAGAGGATTAATGTCGGATCCCCAAGGACAAATGATTGATTTACCGATTCAAAGCAATTTACGCGAAGGACTTTCTTTAACGGAATATATCATTTCCTGCTACGGAGCCCGCAAAGGAGTTGTGGATACTGCTGTACGAACATCAGATGCTGGATACCTCACGCGTAGACTTGTTGAAGTAGTTCAACACATTGTTGTACGTAGAACAGATTGTGGCACTACCCGAGGCATTTCCGTGAGTCCTAGAAATGGGATGACGGAAAGAATTTGGGTCCAAACACTAATTGGTCGTGTATTAGCATACAATATATATATGGGCCTACGTTGCATTGCCGCTCAAAATAAGGATATTGGGGTTGGACTTGTCACTCGATTCATAACCTTTCGAACACAACCAATATATATTCGAACCCCCTTTCTTTGCAGGAGTATATCTTGGATCTGTCGATTATGTTATGGTCAGAGTCCCACTCATGGCGACCTGGTCGAATTAGGAGAAGCAGTAGGTATTATTGCGGGTCAATCAATCGGCGAACCGGGGACTCAACTAACATTAAGAACCTTTCATACCGGTGGAGTATTCACAGGTGGTACTGCAGAACATGTACGAGCTCCTTTTAAGGGAAAAATCAAATTCAATGAGGATTTGGTTCATCCCACACGTACACGTCATGGGCATCCTGCTTTTCTATGTTATATAGACCTGTATGTAACTATTGAGAGTCACGATATTCTACATAATGTGAATATTCCACCCAAAAGTTTTCTTTTAGTTCAAAATGATCAATATGTAGAATCAGAACAAGTGATTGCTGAGATTCGCGCTGGAACATCCACTTTCAATTTTAATAAAGTTAAAGAGAAAGTTCGAAAACATATTTATTCTGACTCAGAGGGAGAAATGCACTGGAGTACCGATGTGTACCATGCACCTGAATATAAATATGGTAATGTTCATCTCTTACCCAAAACAAGTCATTTATGGATATTATCAGGAGCTCTGTGCAGATCCAGTATAGTGCCTTTTTCGCTCCACAAGGATCAAGATCAAATGAATGTTCATTCTGTTGAACGGAGATCTATTTCTGACCTCTCCGTGACTAATGATCAAGTGAGACACAAATTGTTTAGTTCGAATCCTTACGGTAAAAAGGGGGGGGTTCTTGATTATTCAGGACCTGATCGAATCATATCCAACGGTCATTGGAATTTCATATATCCTACCATTCTCCACGAGAATTCTGA